TACTGTTACTTTATCTCGAATCATAGTAATATTATTTGATTTTATTTGATTATTTGATTTTATTTGATTTGATTGGTTTGTTTCTTTCTCTTGTTTCTCTTGAAATTTCTTCACTGTTCATTTCTACTTAACGTTTTTTTTTCGGAGGTCTACAGCCATTATGTGGCATAGGGGTTACATCCCGTACAAAAGTTAATAGTATACGACTTTTACGAATAACTTGTAATGCTGCGTCTCTTCCGAGACCGGCACCGTTTATCATGACTCCTGCTCGTTGCATACCTTGATCTATTACTGGACCAATAGCATCTTCTGTTGCAGTTCGAGCGGCAAAGGATGTTCCCTTTCTCGTACCCTTGAATCCACAAGTACCGGCCGAGGACCAGGAAACCACCCGACCCCATAGATCTGAAACCGTGACAATGGTATTATGGAAACTTGCTTGAACATGAATAACTCCCTTTGATATTCTACGCACAATCTTACGTAAACTAATACGATTCCCGCGTAAACCAACACGTACACTCCTGCGTGAACCAATACGTACATTCCTGCGTGAACCAATACGTACATTCCTACGTGAACCAGTTCTCGGTATAGCTTTTGCCATATTGTATCATCTCATAAATATGAGTCAGAAATATATGGATATATCCATTTCATGTCAAAACAGATTCCTTATTTGTACATTGAGCCCTTTAGCGTGTCTGATTATACTTGTCTTTGTTTATGTCTCGGGTTGGAACAAATTATTCTAAGGCGCCCCCGCCTACGGATTAGTCGACATTTTTGACAAATTTTACGAACGGAAGCTCTTATTTTCATATTTGTCATTCCTTATCTTAATTCTGAATCTACTTCTTGGTAGAAAATAAGTTTCTTGAAATTTTGCATCTCGAATCGTATTGAATAAAAACCAGCTAATCTTTCGAATCCTTGTTTTTCTTTTTCGAACCCTTGTTTTTCTTTTCGTTGTCGTTGTCGAGTCGAGAAATTATACGTCCTCTGGTTGAATCATAACCACTTAGTTCAATTTTGACTTTATCTCCTGGCAGTATCTGTATAAAATTACGCCGCATCTTTCCTGAAACATAACCTAGAACCAGATCTTCATTATCTAACCGAACCCGGAACATCCCATTGGAAAGCGATTCAGTAATTAAACCTTCGTGAATCCATTTTTGTTCTGTCATTCCAGACCCCCTTGAAGTATCAACTAATACAGGAGAAACGAGATTAGACAACTCATCCTCTTTCTTTTTAGATAGGAAGAGGTTTTTGATCCCATAGAATAAAAAGATTACGGCAGCCCATATGGTATCCCATATAGCCAAAAGATTAGTTACCATATATTAAATTACCTCCATTATTACCATATATAACACAAAATTTCTCCGCCAATCCCTTCTAGTCGAGCCTCCCGGTCTGTCATTATACCTCGAGAAGTAGAAAGAATTACAATCCCCGTCCCACCTAAAATTCTAGGAATTTCTTGAGAGTAAGAATAGATTCGTAGACTGGGTCGACTGATCCGTTTTAAATTTAAAAAATTTCTATAGGGTCTTTTCCTATTCCTTCTATGTCGCAGGGTTACAACCAAAAAATATTTGTTTTTTTCTCGATGTTTTCTGACGTTTTCGATAAAACCTTCTCGGAAAAGTATTTTAACAATATTTTCGGTAATATTAGTAGATGCTATGCGAACAACTCTTTTTCTAGCCATATCAGCATTTCGTATAGAGGTTATTATCTCAGCAATAGTGTCTGTACCCATCATGAACTCAAATTATTGGTGCTTGATATAATTAACATGTTTTTCTTTTTTTTTATTGGTTTATGAATATGAATTTTTCAAGGCATATGCGTGAGACACAATCTACGAATTAATCTAGTTCTTAATCTATTTCTTTCAAATACCCCAAAGATATCACGATCTCATTTTTTTTATAATACTTCGGGAGCTAATGAAACTATTTTAGTAAAATTGAATTCTTTCAATTCCTCGGGGATTGCACCAATAATTCGACTTCCTTTTGGATTTCCTTTTTGATCAATCACAACTGCAGCATTGTCATCATATCGTATTATCATACCGTTGTCGCGTTTAAGTTCTTTACAGGTACGGACAACTACAGCTCTGACTACTTCTGATTTTTCTAGGCGCATTTTTGGGACTGCGTCTTTGATCACAGCAACAATAACGTCACCAATATAAGCATAGCGACGATTACTAGCTCCTATGATTCGAATACACATCAATTCTCGAGCCCCGCTGTTATCCGCTACATTTAAATGGGTCTGATGTTGAATCATATCAATTTTTGAGTCTATTCTTCCAACGCAAAGGATAAAGAAAATAAAAGAAATATTGTTTGTCCAAAAAAAAGAAACCTGTGGTTTTGTTTCATCCCCAAGACTCATTTCTGTCGGTTCCACATTTTTATCCCGAAATAATAAATTGAGTTCGTATAGGCATTTTGGATGCTGCTAGTAAAATAGCCCTTCTGGCTCTATTTTCGGTTACTCCACCCATTTCATATAGTATTCGCCCCGGTTTAACAACAGCTACCCAATATTCAGGGGATCCTTTCCCCGAACCCATACGTGTTTCAGCAGGTCTTACTGTAACTGGTTTGTCTGGAAATATACGGACCCATAGTTTTCCACCACGGCGTGCATTTCGTGTCATTGCTCGTCGACCTGCTTCGATTTGTCTAGATGTGATCCAAGCAGGTTCAAGTGCCTGAAGAGCATATTTACCGAAACAAATATGATTACCTCGATAAGATCTTCCCTTCATTCTTCCTCTATGTTGTTTACGGAATCTAGTTCTTTTGGGGTTATAGTTGATGGTTGTTTCGGAATTCCATCTCTACTACAGAACTGGACGTGAGAGTTTCTTCTCATCCGGCTCCTCGCGAATAAAAGGATTCAAAATGGAATTTCAATTAATTTGAATAGATATTAGAACATTTTTATAAAAAATTTTATAAATAATCGTTTTTTTTTCTAACGTTTTAATAAATCTTTATTTTCTTTTGTCCTTTATCCAAGTTTACCAATTCAAATTCAAAAAAAAAAAAGAAAGTTTTCGCGGGCGAATATTTACTCTTGCAATCTCTATTTCAGCCGTAGCGCTTGTTCGTGACTTCTCAGAATAGATGAATTGATTTCCGGTTCATTTCGCCATCCCGACTAGTGAATCAGTAAGATTCATTTGTTCAATAAAATCTTTTGCAGTCACAGGTTCCATCGTTCCCACCGCTTCGTACTTAATGGTTAGGTCAGAATTCTACAACGGAGCTCATAATTCAATTTATTCTTGAGTCAACCTTCTTAGTCTTTATTGGCTCGAAGCTCTTGATTTTTTTCTTCTATAAAAAGGATTCATTTAATATTTCATTATGGATGAATCAATTAGTATTGATGCTTTATTACACTGTCTTTTATGAGATAACTCATAGACCTTACATATTGGATTTCTATATCATTGATATTCTTTTTCTCTCTTTCTCTCATCCTTCCATTTATCCACACCTTTCTTATTTTAAACTTAGAATTAAAGTTTATTCAAAAGAAATTTCAGTTGCTACATAGATATGACCGATTTATCATATCTTGACTGGTTCTTTAGATCCAGATAATACGAAGTGATGAGTTGGTTTTCATACTACCGGGCTGGTCTTTTTTTAATCCTAATCCTAACCCTCAAAAAAAACCAACGAGTCACACACTAAGCATAGCAATTCTATCAAAAGGTTAATCGAATTTTTATTCAACCCTATAGGATTAAGAGGATTAAGAATTAGTTTGATTGGCCAGAAAAAGAATGACCGAGTTTCCCTTTTTTTGTTCAATCAATCGATAGAAGGGAAAAACAATGAAAGTTTTTTATTCCTCTTCCTTGTCTATAAAAATCCAAATTTTCATGCCTAATACGCCATAGATAGTCCTAATTATATGGGAACAATAATCAATTTTAGCTCGAACGGTTTGTAGGGGAACTCTACCCTCTCTGATCCATTCGACACGTGCCATTTCGTTTCCGCCGATACGCCCTGAAATTTGTACTTGAATTCCTTTTGTATCTGCTTCTTCAGTTAATTCAATAGCCTTTTTTATTGCTTTTCGAAATGAAACTCTATTGTTGAATTGTGTGGCTATAAATTGTGCAAGAATATTAGGGTTTGTATACGGTTTTGCAATTTTTGTGATAAAAATCTTAAGTTTTTGGTTCAGATAATGAAATTCTTTTTGTAGATTCATCTGTAATTCTTTGATTTCTCGCGGTTTTTTTTCCGTTAATAACTTTGGGAGTCCCGCAAAGATTGTGACCTCGATCAAATCGATTTTTTTTTGAATCTCTATACGGAGAATTTCCTCGTTCACGGAGGATATTTTCATATTTTTTTGTACATAAGTTTTGATAAAATCTCGTATTTTTTGATCTTCTTGTAGACCCTCCGGATAATTTTTTGGTTCTGCAAACCAAAGGGAATGAGGACTTTGGGTTGTACCAAGCCGGAAACCGAGTGGATTTATTTTTTGTCCCATACTAACGCACTACTATACACATCATCATATATCATAGTTGTTTTTTTCGATCTAGGGTTTTCAAACGAATATAGATCTTCATATTCATATTCATCTAAAGATACATCTTTCACTACAATAGTTATATGACAGGTACTTCTTTTTATCACATAACTACGTCCTCGAGCTCGAGGTTTTAATTTCTTCGCGGTAGTACCTTCGTTAACCTCAGCTTTATTAATTACTAGATTGGCTTTGTCGGACCCCAGATTGTAACTAGCATTTGCTGCTGCAGAATAAACCAATTTAAAAATGGGATAACATGCTGTATAGGGCATGAGTTCTAGTATCATAAGTGTTTCCTCATAGGAACGTCCGCGAATTTGATCAATTACTCTTCTTGCTTTATCAGTAGATAGAGATATATGTCGACCTAAAGCGTATACTTCCGTTTTGTTCTTCTTTAG